CTTGATTATTGATACATTCTATCAATTTCAATTGGTCAATAACGACAGAGTTACATCACACCCCTTCCCATTTTTCAAATTTTTATTGAAAAATAAAGAAAAGGGGGTAAAGTGAATTCTTCTCAATATACATATTAGGATTAGGACTATGATACAAGTAATTCCTGATACCTGGTCGAAAAGGAATAGAAAATCTAAAGAGAGGCAAAAGGCTTTTCATAATTTTTTTGACCAGACCAAATTGGAACAAGAATTTTTTTTTTTTCTTTTTTACGAATTTTATAAAGCTAAATAGACGGATCTAAAAATTCATTTCGGATAATTGAACCTTCTCAAACTGTTTCTTTTTAAGAACCAAAAAGATTTGTGCCAAAACAACCGATCCTAAGAAGAACAAAAGGCCTTGGACACGTAATGGATCTTGAAGTACTATTTCTGCATCCCCCTGACCAAATCCACCCACATTAGGATTACTTGTTAATGGTTGATCGAGTTTAATGGATTCGCCCTCTGAAACAAAAAGTTCGAGGCCTCGAGGGATAATATCAATCACTTGGCGTCCATTCGATGCATCCACTATGGTTATTTCGTATCCCCCTTTTTCTTTTCGTAAAATTTTGCTTATTATCCCTCCTGCCGTAGCATTAAAAACTGTATTGTTACTTTTGCTACCATCAGGATAAATCTGACCCCTTCCCCGGTTTCCACCTACGTATATAGGATATTTTAAGAAGTGAACATCTTTATTAGTAGCAGGGTCTGGGGCAAGAATAGGAAAGGTTATTTCACTATATTTTTGACCAGGAACAGGACCTATCACAAGAATATTTTTTTTATTGGGGCGATAATTCTGAAAAGACAGATTTCCTATCTTTTCTTTCATCTCGGGTGAAATACGATCGGAGGGGGCTAATTCAAACCCCTCCGGTAAAATAAGAACAGCTCCCACATTCAAAGCTCCTTTTTTACCATTAGCTAGAACTTGTTTTAGTTGCATATCATAAGGAATTTTAACAACTGCTTCAAATACAGTATCAGGAAGTACCGCTTGTGGAACCTCAATATCCACGGGCTTACTAGCTAAATGGCAATTGGCACATACAATACGCCCAGTTGCCTCTCGTGGATTTTCATAATTCTGCTGGGCAAAAATCGGATATGCACTTGAAATGGATGCCCAAGTTATTATATATATCATGAGTAAGACAGATATGGAGCGAGTAATCTCTTCCCTTATCCAAGAAAAGGTTTTTCTAGTTTGCATGGTCCAATCATTTATCCCGAAAATTTCTACAATAAAGTTAGGTAGGTCGATAATATACTTCCCTAGCCACAATTCTGCTATTTACATTTACTGAAAAAATAAAAATTTTTTGTTGAAATATACAAGGAATCCCTTATGGGTACAAAGAGTAAAGTAAATACGACTTTGATTTGGTTATAATGTATAAGGTAAGAAAGATTAGAATTTGATCAGTGAATCATTTTTTAGTCATTTATTGCATGATAAATCACTACAAGTGACGGAGATACACGATTTAAATAACGAAAGATCCAATATTTAAAAATTGTATCAAGAATGACTGGAAAGGTAGAAACTAGACCAGATAAAATTTGCTCATAATGAGCAAACCCAAAATCTTTGTAAATATAACCAATCATCAGTTCCCAACCGTGAGGCGAATGGAATCCGATACATAAATCAGTTAATAAAAGAATCGAAAAAGCTTTAATTGTATCACTTAAATTATATAGGAATTCTTGAACCCAAGAATTCAGAATAAAAAGCTTTTCCTTACCCCAAAAGGAATAACCACTTAGAATAACGAAAGATATTAGATTTGTCGAGAAGTGCAAGATTGTATGGATACGATACTCATTGTGTATCTTGATGAATTGGATCGTTTCTTTGTGGATTCCTAGACGAAATTGTTGTAAATCGGTTTCTGGGTATTCCTTTATCATTTCATCCAGCTGGAATAGTTCCTCTAATTGTATGAATTTTTCTAGAACACTTTTTTCTTGAATATCATTCAAAAAAGTTTCGCATTGTCTAGTATTCCACCAATTAGTAATCCAAGTTTTCAAACTTTTATTACAGCAGAGAGAGATCAACCAGGGCAAAAAGACTATAGATGTAAAATAAAAAAAAGGAATGAATGCTTTCTTTTTTGCCATTTTGAATCTGTGAATTGTTAATGAACCTACCGCATTTGTTGATTCTATTAGATCTAATATTTCTATCGAGCATGAGTTTCTATTCTAATTCGAATAGAATGTATTGAGCCTATGAATCCATTTGATCTGTTTCTTTTGATTCAGGACTTAGTCTTTGCTTTGAATCTAGAAAGAATACAGAAATAGACTCAGAATACACTTCCAATTTGAATCAAGAAAAAATGGGATTTCCAGGATGTTATTCCCCCTTTTTTCGATCAATACTAATACTAAAAAAACTTTTTCAAATTTTTCAAATAAAAACTATTATTTTATTTTCGAGACGAAGAAACTCCCTTTCTTTTCTATCAAATATATCAAAAAAAAAACGAGCATAAAAGAATAGATGAATGTTCAATTGAAAAAAAAAAGAAAGAAATTCTTTAGTTTTTTCTTCCTACTGCCAAAGCATTTAGTCTTTGAAAAAAATTAATTCATTTCAAAATACTTCAATTGGTACACGCAAGAAGTAAGCCAATTCAGCAGCTTTTTGCTCAATTTCTCGTGTAGTAAAAGTCTCATCAGTACGAATTAAAGGAATAGCCCCTTGACCTCGAATTTCCATATAAAGGACACGCCGAGCAGAAACACCCTCTTTAACTTCTATTCTGATGGACTTAATATCTTTCATAAGGAATCGTAAAAAGATGCGACGACTTTTTCCAGGAAACCCCCAACGAAAAATACGCACTATTCCTTCTTTTCGGTCGAAAAGATCATAACCACTACCCACATTCCACAAAATAGTGCACCACAAATAGCAACTAATAAAGAGACCCGCGATCCCATAGAAAGACATCACAATCCCCTGTGGAAAAAAAATGATTTGCTGAGACGCAAATAACGATATAAAATTTCTACCAAGATAACTGAAAGTTCCAACCAATAAGAATCCTAATGAACCTAAAAATAGGATAAAGGCCCAGCAGAAATTACTTGTTTTTCGAGACCCCGTTATAAATTCTATCCATATAGATTCTGATCGCCAACTCATATATATTAGATCCAGTTGTACAATTTTTTGGAATTGAGAAAATATGACTTTCCTTTTTTTGTTTTCAAAGTAACTCTCATCAACTATTTTGTTGTGAACCTTTACCTTAGGAGTAATTCATAGAATTGTTTATATCTAAAATAATAACATCTCCTTCCTTTATATGTATGATCCCCTATAACTATAAGACATACAAATAAATAAATACATTGACTTGAATTTCATACATCGGCCCGATGATGATCCATTTTTCAAAAGAGCACAAATTTATTTACCCATATAATACGTTTACACATGCATAAGAGCTTTTTTTAGTTATGTTTGTAGGAATCTATGTGTTATACAATATTCTACCAAACGGGTCTTATCGAATAGAAGTTTTTAAAATAACAAAAGGAGTGATACGATTAGGTCTCATCCGATCTAAAAAATCGTATTTTTTTGAATATGAAGAAATAAAGAAGCCATTGCAAGTGCCGGAAAGACTAGGCCTACTAAAGGCACAAAAATGGAGGGTAAGTTATTGAAAGTTGTCATAAAATGGGTACCTCAATTTAATATTTGTACCTGTTATTGTTATATTATGAATTCTAAAGATATCTTAGAATATCTTGTATTTTTATTATTTCTATTATATATATTATATAATTATACTAAGTATCTTTAAGTAAATATATATATATATAATACTAATATACAACCTAATAAAAATATATATAATAGAACCTAATATAAATAGAATAAAAAAATAGGTACAAGAAACGCCAAACTAAATAAATGGACTTATTCATCTTTCAAAATAAAATGGATGTATCATAATCCCCTTGTTAGATTTATTATTCGTTTTGTTCTTTTTATCTTCTAATAGTCATTAATAAAGAAAAAATTTTATTCCATTACAAATTTCTACAAAATTGATTGCAATCTGATCCAACAACAGGGAATTTTCGGGAAATGCAAAAAGATGGAAGACTCTCGATAGATCTGTATATATCTCTATTTGAATTATCTATACATATGCAAGCAAGAGAGGAAAATGAACTTTGTTTTATTTGTCTAGTCCAATTTGAACTTCCCGAAAACAAAAATTCACTTTTTATCTTGTTGATAGAGGTTTACTGAGTAGTAAACAAGAATATCGATAAAAAATTTATTCGAAATAAAAATGCATTTTTCAGGGTTTTCGTTTAATTCTGATAAACTAACTGTTCTATTTGATTTAATTTTTGTTCAAAGGAAAAAAAGCATGGAGCTGAAATAACTCACTCACAACACCTTTTAAAGAATTACGTGGTACAATTGCATCCAATAAGCCCTTACGTAATAAAGATTCAGCCGCTTGTGAACCTTCAGGCACGGCTTTTTTCAATGTTTGTTCAATTACTCTTTTACCCGCAAATGCAATATAGGCATAGGGTTCGGCAATAATGATATCCCCCAACATACCAAAACTAGCTGTCACCCCACCGGTAGTAGGAGATGTAAGAATTGATATATAGAATAACTTTTTACTTGATTGATAATCACATAAAACGGAAGAAATTTTAGCCATTTGCATCAAACTTAAACTTCCTTCTTGCATTCGTGCTCCTCCGGAAGAACACACTAAAATAAGGGGTAAACATTGATTGGTAGCATACTCGATCAAACGAGTTATTTTTTCGCCTACTACGGATCCCATACTACCCCCCATAAACTGAAAATCCATAACCCCAAGGGCTACCGGAATACCATTTAGTTGACCTGTACCTGTTTGAACAGCGTCAGTCAATCCTGTCGTTTTTTGAGC